AAGGGAATTGGAATTTATTCCTATAGAATAACAAAGAACAAGAAGATTTAATCAGAAATAGCGCTCATAAATATCGACAGATTTTTTCGAAGCCGAAAGAAATATGAATAATGAATGAAAAGGGTGGGTTGATTCACTGTTCCAATTTCATCTATATCCAATTTTAATATCAGAATTTTAATATCAGAATAGTAGATAAAGTTATGATTCAATGGGTTAGGTCCACTTACTTTTTCCCTTGTTAATTTAGAATCTAATCTTTACAATTGATTTGGTTGGACTAATATCAAATAGGAAAATTTGGCGATTAAGAACCAACTTATCATTATTTAGTATAAATATAATAAATAGAATTAGTATAATACTATAATATAAAGTATAATATATAATAAATATAATGAAATAAATATAATGAATATAGTGTTCAACTTTCTAATTTCTAACTAAAATAAAATTACTATGCTATAAATCAAATCATTAGAATATTAACTTAATTTTATTCTAATTCTAAGTTATTTAGAATTTCTAATTGCTTGAATTTTAAAATTTATTATTTAGAGTAGAGTTTCTTACTTTGTTTATTACAAATATCAACAATATCCCAATTCTCTCTTCAAAGTAAGAATACTGTCGCTGGAGTTTTATGAAAAAAGGTCAAAGCAAGAAAGAAGCCCCTTATCAGATTTGAACCGATGACTTACGCCTTACCATGGCGTTACTCTACCACTGAGTTAAAGGGGCTCATTTGATTCAATTCCTGAATTGAGCCAGCATACAGGTAAGATATATCTATGGAAATAGACTCCAAATCATAAAGTTAATATACATAAAAAATATATAATTTTAATATATATATATATAAAATATATTAAAAGATAATATATATGATAAAATATATATGATAGATAATATATATATAATATATAGAAAGAATATAAATATAATATAATTAAGTATATTTATGAAGTATATTTAACTATATAATAAAGTATATTAAAGTAAATAAATGAAGTAAACAAACCTATAGTATAATAATTGATTCATAAACGAGAAATTTGATCTACCTAGTGAGTGGTGGATTTAGACTAAACTAGTGAATATAGTAAAAATGGGTAAAAAAGGTTTATTGATATTGAATTTGATCAATGCAATGAATTGTTTCAAAACGAAACCCCTTTGTTTTGAATTGACCTGACCGCGATCATAACCAAATTCATTTGATTGATACATGTAACTAAGAATTCAATACAAATCCATGATATTTCATCGAATCACTGATGAAAAGATTCTATTTGTCCCCCGAACCAAATTATTAAAAAATTGATAACTTGTCGATACTTATCCATCTTCTCATTTCTCAGATTTGTGGATTTTTCATTTCTTAATTTACCGGTTTAGAGTCAGATATAGATATGCCTATCTATCTTAACAAACAACGGAACGGAATGATGAATCGATGAATCAAAGCGAAGAAATGGGATTAAGCCCTCCGTTTCGGCGGACTAATTAATTTCCTGAAAGAATCTTTCATATTATTTTTATTCTTAATTTCTATTTAATTTTTTCTTTTATCTTTATATTCTAATTAAAATGAATAATGGCAATTAGAATGAATGATTCATGAATCTAAATCACAAATCAAAAAATTCTATGGAATCATATAAAAGACGGAAAAATCTTTCGAATCGAGTCCTACCATTTAGTTATATTGACAATTTCAAAAAACTATTGATATTATGAGCATAGTATGCTGATGGTCAGGTAAACGTGCCCCCATCGTCTAGCGGTTCAGGACATCTCTCTTTCAAGGAGGTAACGGGGATTCGACTTCCCCTGGGGGTAGGGTATTACGAAAGGAAGTTGATCGGGGATTCTTACTAAATCTATATCTATAAATCTAGAATTTATTCTTCCTGGGTCGATGCCCGAGCGGTTAATGGGGACGGACTGTAAATTCGTTGGCAATATGTCTACGCTGGTTCAAATCCAGCTCGGCCCAATAATTCACAGATCCGCCATGAAATGATATAACTCCCGGGCTCTGCTCTTTCTAAATGCCTGATACGAAAAAAAAGTAAAAATTCTGATATTTCTCTCGGCTTGTTAGTTCTTTTATTTTATTTGCTTTTTTTCCCACAAATTTTGATCTTGTGGATAATCGAGATTCATATTAGGATTTGGAACTAGAAAATTTAAGATTAAAGAGTAATGGAAAAAGTACCCTTTTTCGTTGCAAGAAAATTCATTATCAATGAATTTTCTTTTGATTTGAAATAAGAAAAAGATGACTAGCAATTTGTGTCCTTAGTATATATCCATGTGGATATCAATATACCACTCGCGTCTATGGTACAACGCGGCGATTCCAATCTAAAATCAGAATAGTCAATAGAAAGGGTTTGAATGAAACCATAAATCATAAAAATATGTAGATTGTAACTTTATTTCATTTCTCTGGGATTGTAGTTCAATTGGTAAGAGCACCGCCCTGTCAAGGCGGAAGCTGCGGGTTCGAGCCCCGTCAATCCCGATGGATACAAACCAATCCAATAAAAAAAATCCAATAAAACTGCTCTCCATTTTCGGGAAAAGGAGAATAATATAGAAGAATTTCATTCCCAAAGGAGGTCTTTAATTTCTATTTATTATATTTATTTTCGTTTTCATCAAAGCAAATATAAAAATTTACATTTCTTCACCTAGTACTGATGGATAAAGACCTATGTAGATTAGTACAATTATTAGGAATGTCATATTCCGGATTTTAAGAGATACCCCACCGAGTTTGGCTTTTTTGATTACTCCCGACCCCAGTCCAAAATTGAATCGAGTGTGCCATAGCTTTCTCGGTAACATATGCCCAAATGTAATTTTTATTTGTACGATACAAAATGAATTCCATTTTTTTGATGAAATCTTTTTAATTAGAAAAAAAAGTATCTTCTTTATTTGGATCCGATTTTGTGTAACCTTAATTACTAATTTTAATTTGAAATAATTTATCTCATTCAAAATTTACACTGAAGTTTTTATTTATTATATGCATCCCATTCCCATTACTAATCCAAGAAAAAGGATCTTTATAAAATAAAGATAAAAAAGGATCCCCCTTAGAGAGGGAAATGAATAATCTTTTTTAGGTTTAAGGATTTCTGCTGAAGAAAAAACAAACTCTAAAATAAAAGAAGTGAATTCGGTAGTATATTCGATCTTTTTTTTATACTCTAACTTGTCTTTATCAAATTTTTTTGTTTTTCAATAAGATTAGATTATTAACAAAAAGGAGTTTAGAACTTAACTCTCCTTCCCTTTTTTGCTTCTATTGTTTGTTTGGGTTTGTTTATAACCAATGTAAGTTAAGGGCAGTTAGATAATACTGATTGTATAAGGAAGCCATTATACAAAAGAAAAAATGTAAAAGAATAATAAATCAAAATAAAATAATCAAGTAAAGAAATTCTCGATTTCATTGGTGGATCAGGAATCCTTTTTTTGATTCAATATGGATAAAAGATCTTTCTATGTTATACTATTTAATTCTCGACAACGAAGCGATTTGATAACTAAGATATTGTTATTCATGATATTGATCCGATTCGATATCATCGAGATGAAATTCATCCCATTGAATTTAGAGACGAAAGATTTATCATCTCTATGGGATTAAATCCCGAGTTATTGTGTGAAGTCTAGAAAAATGAAAGGATGAAATTATGGAAGTAAATATTCTCGCATTTATTGCTACTGCACTGTTTATTCTAGTTCCTACTGCTTTTTTACTTATAATATACGTAAAAACTATTAGTCAAACTAATTAATTTGAATGACCTCCCTTGACTTCTTAGTTCTTAATTAATATCAATAATTAAACAAAAATCCGGTAGTATGGTAGAAAGAAATCTAGATTTCTTTCTACCATACTACCGGATCTCGTCTTCATATGTATATATCTGGATATCCATTATCTATATGTCATATAAATGACATATAAATAAAGTCTCAATTTTTTCGTTGATTTGTGTTAATTCCAATTAATCTGAAATAGTTGAAAGGCGCCTCTGACTTTTACTCTTAGGATTCTAATTCCTATCCCTAGATTTCAGATTATTTTCAATATGAATATGAATCCCGAAATTATTTAATATAGATATAATTTAATATATCTATAAAAAAATAGTTTGAAACTATATTAATAAAGGAAAACCCACCCATTTTTTAGCATTCCAAAGAAGTAATTGATTGAGCAATTGATATGATAGATTATCTAAGGAAAGGAGTTTTATAAAAACTTTTTTTGATTTTTTTTATATGTTGACTAAACAGATTAGTAAACCCCGCCGATTTTTAATCTTGGAATCATGATATCAACCGAGTCAAGTCAATAAAGTAGAAAAAATATAATATGAATTGTATTTCTCAAATAATCAAATAAATACTAAACTAAGCCTTAAGTGCGCAGTATGTGATTTCTTCAAGAAAATATCTTAGTATACCGTTGAAGAACCAATATCTCTATCTTATTTCCCATCAAAAAAAAATAACTTTTAATAACTAATATAAATAATTACTCTCTTTTCTCTTTGACTTTGAACAGAAACAAATAAAAAGTAAAAAGGGTTGTGCTGTTTTCATTGTCCATATAGAACTCTAGTAAGAGTCGGTTTATTGAAATAAAATAGAAAATTTAAGAAGAATTCGGTTGGAACAAAAACAAATGATAGGAAATTGGTATTCCTTTTACTTTCAAAATATGAACGTGGAAATCATTAAAATATCTGTTTGATTATGATTACTAAGGGTATTATTCAGATATTTTTTATTATTTCTAGAATAAATTACTCCACTCGAATCTAATATAATTTTGAAATTAAGATATTTTGAATTCAATTCTTTAAATAAATTCAATTTAATTAAAAAGTTTTTCGAGAACGATCAATTAATATAATTCCATTTCTCAACTCAATTAGTAGTACCCCTATAGTCCACTTCTTCCCCATACTACGAGTGAAAGGGAAAATGTAAAGACTACCATTAAAGCAGCCCAAGCGAGACTTACTATATCCATGTGAATTATGTCCCTTATCTATATGAATATGACGAAATTTTTCCATTATTGTTCACTAATAATAGTAGAATCGCTAGCGTAGAGTCAAAAAAAGTATTTTGTCCAATACCTTTAATGAAGATGAAACAATAAAAAAAATCCAAAGTAGGTAAGTGTAAGAAGTTCTTGGATGATTGTTTATGGAACGGGGAAAGATTAAACACAAAGAAACTCTGCAGCAACGCTTTTGAAAGTCTTACTAAGATGCAAGAAGAAGAATAATAAAAACTAGTCTTATTGCTCTTCATTAAATCAAAAATAGAAACCTATAGAATCAAGCAAGAAAGTATCAAGAGTCCTTTTCCTATGCATACTTCTCTAAATTGAATATATCAGTATTAAAGTAAAACGGAATAAGATATTTAGCGCTTTTTTTTTGATCAGGCGACACCCGGATTTGAACTGGGGAAAAAGGATTTGCAGTCCCCCGCCTTACCACTCGGCCATGCCGCCAAGGCGGTCGAAAATAGACTAAAATACCCTTTTTGTAGTAAACCTCTCTTTTACTTGCATCTTGAATCCCGCTTTTTTTTTTTAATCTTAATCCCCTTCCTAAAATAACAAAAAAAGAATACCTTCTTTTTTTGGATTGTATCCAGCCCTTCGATTCATTTTGTTATAGTATGGCGAAACACACATTATCTTCTTTCTATTGACTATTGAAAGGAAAAACGAAATTTGAATTTTCAGTCCATAATTCCGGACAAATTTGAACCATTAACTATTGACTGTGAATTCATGAACGATTCTTAGATTTGAATTTGAATCTCAATTTTTCCTTAAAAAAAATACTTCTCAATTTCAATTATAACAACAATTATAAGTATATGTAAACCCCAGAAAAGTTATTTTTACACGAATAGCTAATCTAATCGGATATCTTATCTGTCTATGATTCCTATTGGAAATTTTTCTAGAGCACGACATGTGCTGTCCACAATAAAACTGCAATAAAAAGAGAGATATATATCGTATATATAGATCATTATATCCACATATCTTTAATAAAGCCTTTTTCTGCACTTCAACATATTATACGAATTCTATTATAAAATAAAAAAAATAGATAAAAAACTCTTCTGTGCGAATCATTTTTTCTTTAACTAAAAAATGAAATACACGAAAATAAGTTAAGTACTAAAACTAAAATAATCAACTTGAATATTGTTTCGGATTATTGGGCTTCTTTATCTTATCGAAGAGATCAAATCCCGAATACTTTACATATTTTATTTATTTTACTGATATTTAATTGTATTGGAATATGTAATATCATAATAGTGGGAGAAAATTGAATGTGGTAGAAATTGAATCATTTTTTGTTTTGTTATACAAAACAAAATTTCATAAGTCTAAGTTAAAGTTAAGTGGAATTTCGCAACTATTTCCCAGTTGTATCTGTTACAAATTCCAATTTGAGTATAAAATTCTCTTTATTTCTCTGTTTATGCGCATTTCATACATTCCATACCATAGTCATATATGGAGTTAAATAAAATTTTATGTGATTCTGTAAACAGAATAGAAATTTCATCATTGCCGGACGATCTATATAATTGAATTTAAAGAACGATCCAATAATGGAATTTTTTTTCACTAAATGGAGAAATTCAAAATGCTTGGGGATGGAAATGAGGGAATGTCTACAATACCGGGATTTAATCAGATACAATTTAAAGGATTTTGTAGGTTTATTGATGAGGGCTTAACAGAAGAACTTAATAAATTTCCAAAAATTGAAGACACAGATCAAGAAATTGAATTTCAATTATTTGTCGAAACTTATCAATTAGTAGAACCTTTAATAAAAGAAAGAGATGCTATATATGAATCACTCACATATTCTTCTGAATTATATGTATCCGCAGGATTAATTTGGAAAAACATTAGGGATATGCAAGAACAAACAATTTTTATTGGAAATATTCCTCTAATGAATTCCTCGGGAACTTCTATAGTAAATGGAATATACAGAATTGTAATTAATCAAATATTGCAAAGCCCAGGTATCTATTACCGGTCAGAATTGGACCATAACGGAATTTCGGTATATACCGGTACTATAATATCCGATTGGGGCGGAAGAGTAGAATTAGAGATTGATAGAAAAGCAAGGATATGGGCTCGTGTGAGTAGGAAACAGAAAATATCTATTCTAGTTCTATCATCAGCTATGGGTTCGAATCTAAAAGAAATTATAGAAAATGTGTGCTACCCTGAAATTTTCTTGTCTTTCCTGAATGATAAGGAGAAAAGGAAAATTGGGTCAAAGGAAAATGCCATTTTGGAGTTTTATCAACAATTTACTTGTGTAGGCGGAGATCCGGTATTTTCTGAATCCTTATGTAAGGAATTACAAAAGAAATTCTTTCAACAAAGATGTGAATTAGGAAGGA